CAGTATGTTCTATTTTTCCATAGAAATGTGTTCGTTCAAGAAAGGCTTCAAAAAATATTGATCGTAAATAAGAGGATTGTTTACGAAGAAAAACAAATAAAAATTCGCATTCTGATACATAAGAATTATATAGAAATCGAAATAGTCTTTGATTTTCTTTTGAAATAAAATAAATAGATTTATTCGGAGAAATGAAACTATTCCAATTATTATATTCGTGGAGAAAAAATCGCAATAAATGCAAAGAGGGAACATCTTGGATCCAGCATTGAAGGATTTGAACCAAGATTTCCAGATGGATGGGATGAGGTATTAGTATATCTGACACATAATTTAAATGTGATAATTTGTCCTCAAAAAAGGGAAATATTGAATGAATAGATCGTAAATTCTGAGATTTTGGTATTACTTCAAGGGAAGTTGCTAATTGCAACGAAAATGGAATTTCCATAATGACTGCAAAACCTTCTAATATCATTTGAGAATCAAAATGAGAATAAAAAATCTTGTTGTGCCCAAGGAATCTATTTCGGTTAGATTCATTAACCGAATAAATCAAATAATTTTGTTGATACATTCGAGTAATTAAGTGTTTCATAAGTACTGAACTAGATTTATTGTCATAACCAAAAATCTCCACGGATTCGTAAAAAATCGAACCATTTAAACCATGATCATACGCAAGTGCGTAAATATACTCCTGAAAGAGAAGCGGATATAGTAAGTGTCGTTGCCGAGATCCATCTTTTTCTAAATATTCTTTTAATTCTTTCATTTTTCTTTCTATTTGAACAGGATGCAGGGGACATTTCTTGGGTTATCAAATGACACATAGTGCAATACGGTCAGAACAGGGTATGTATTATACATATAGTTTAGTTATAAAGGATAATATATATATATATACCCCGAATACAATGAACAGATCTTTTTCCTATCCTTTGTTTATCCAATTGGTTTATGGTTTATGTTCGTTATAATTACAAGAAGGTAAAAAAATCCTTTATTTTTGCAACTCGATCGCTCTTTTGATTTTAGAATAAATTCTTTTTATCAGTATACTCTTTCTTCTACACATCTGTCTTAAATCCATAATAGAGAATAATTAGGATTTATAAAAAAAAAAAAAAATAACGAATCAATGGTGCACTCATAGGAACACCCTTTACCACATCAGGTACTAATTAATTTTTAACGTCTAATTAGATCGGATAATTCAGTTAAATTAAGAAAATAAACTCCTTGCTTTTTTTTTTTTTTTTTTTACCAGAGGGGGTCCATAGGCCTCTATCCATTTATTTACTAGACCAAACTGAAAATATGAAAAATGTGAATTTATTTTTTCCCTTCCAAAAATCCAAACCATATTTTAGGATGATCCGCTAAGGATAAACTCCAAATTCCATTTTAATAAATAAAATGCATTTTATTTATTACGACATGCTGTTTTTTCCATTCATTACCTTTCAGGATCAGTCGTGGTCTTATAGACTCTACCAATAGTCTGGACGAATTTGTTGCTTCATCGAAATGTGTAAAAAATCATAGTCGCACTTAAAAGCCGAGTACTCTACCGTTGAGTTAGCAACCCAAAGAAATATGATATGTAGATACGATCGAAATAAAAAAAAAAAAGAAATTGAATTGAACTGACAAAAAAAGTATTTTATGATCAATGATAAAAATAAAAATACAAAAAGGATAGACCAGATTAAAAAACAACAGATTCCTAGATTCCTAATAGGGATGTGAAAATTGAAAAAATATACGTTTTTCTCTCTCTCTCTCTCTCTCTATATATATATATATATATATATATTTTTTTTTCGTTTTTATTCGTTAATAAAATATGTCTTATATGCCAAAAAGTAAATCTGGCAAACCCATCCATTTGACTGAATGAAAAATGGGGTGGGGGTAAACAGATCTATTTACCTACTGTCGAATTATATTTGTTCAATACACCATTGTCAATATGAATGGAATGTTGAGCAAATAAATTAAGTAAATAAAATAAGAACTTGTGTTGGATTGGCACGACATAAATAATAAATTTGAATGAAAAAAAGAAGCAAAAGGGGTAGAGAAAAAATCTGGTTTTTATTCAATCAATAAAGGTAGGAATAAACAAGATTAACCCCTTGTCTGTTGTGGTATTCCCACAACAAGAAAATAAATAAATCTGAATAGAACAAGAAAAAGGAAAATTGTGTGGAAATAATTACACAAAGATAGATCTAATTAACCTTTTTTTTATTCATTAATTTTTTGTTTTTTCCTTTCATTAATCGGAAGTTTTTTCTTTAAATAACTCCGCCTTCCTTAAAATAGCATGAACAGTTCCTGTAGGTTGAGCACCCTTTTCAAGGAAGTATAGAATAGCAGGAACGTTTAAATAAGTTTGATTCTTTATTGGATCATAAAAACCCACCTTTCGAAGATCTCTTCCTTCTCTTCGGGATCGAACATCAATTGCAACGATTCGATAGATGGCTCATTGGGATAGATGTAGATAAACAATGCCCCCCCTAGAAACGTATAGGAGGTTTTCTCCTCATACGGCTCGAGAAAGAATGTTTTTAGTTTCTGTATAAAATGGCAAATGGATCCATAAAATCATGAATTATACTATGATTTCAGTCATTTTTCTTCTTCCTTACAGAAAAAAAGAAATATCATTCGTACTCATAACTCAAGTAAGTTGTTGGAAAGTTCTGAAAGAGTTCGAAGGAAAATCCTTAGACATTTATTGAGCCGTCTCTAACCTCTTTTGTTTGTTTCGTCTCGAATCTCTTTTTATTCCTCATTCTGATTCAATTGTTTCATCAATTGAAAAGAGTCTTTCCTTGTTCCGGAATCCTTTATCTTTGCTTTGTAAAATCCTTAGGTTTAGACATTACTTCGGTGATCCTTACTACTTTCAAAATGGCAGCAACATACCTTTTGTTTTTTGTTATTTCTTTCTATGCTATGGAAAAATAATACAAAATATTGATTCCCTTGTGATACACTTTTGATCAAAATAGTTTTTTCCAACAAATTTTACTTTTTTTATTTCAAACTCGTTTGAATTTTAACTTTTCAATTTATATATTGAAAATAAACTTACAAAGTTGGTGCAACTTATTGATTGTCACTAACCCTAGATTCTTTCCCCTGATAAATAAATTATTTTGCTCGAGCTTCATCATGTACTATTTACACCCCAACACAAATTAGGTGGCTGGTGAAAGAGAACAAACTATGTCGAGTCGAGAACATCTTCATTCCTATAGAAAAAAGGCGGATGTAAAAATCCACAACTGATCATATCCTTCAAGTCGCACGTTGCTTTCTACCACATCGTTTCAAACGAAGTTTTACCATAACATTCCTCTAATCTAATTTCGAACCAGTATGGAATTAATTCAATATAGAATCATGAATAGTCATTGGCTCGGCCGATATTATATAACTAATATAGTTATAATATAGTCCATACTATATATGGATAGATAAGTATTTATTCGGGGAAGGCTCAGCAAGAATCCAATTTATTTAACTCTCCACTACTTAGAGTCCACTTTTTATGTGGACTTAGTATACCCTATTTATTTACTTAACTTACTTTCCTTAGTTTTTTTATAAGGGAATAGAAAGACCTTTCTTTCACATTTCCATTCAGAATGAATCATGTAAGAATTCCCATTTCATGGATATGGGACATAAAGGTTCTCTGATTTTAATATAAAGAAGTAGTACAAGCATACACTGAATATACCAAATTCTTTTTTGAATTAAAAATAAAATATTTCTTTTCATCCGCATTTGACACTTTCTCACTTTTGTAAAAAAGTAAATGAAAGAAAAGATATTATTCTAAGAATAATTCGTAGAATTCAGAACAAAGGACTGGATCACATTATATCCAATATGAAAAATGAAACAAAAGATAATATTGTTAAAGAGAACAATTTTGCCTTCATTTCCATCAGAAATGATCTGGGACGGAAGGATTCGAACCTCCGAATAACGGGACCAAAACCCGCTGCCTTACCACTTGGCCACGCCCCATTTAGATTTTTATTCGACACTAATAACACTAATATCATTTTTTTTTATTCGTCAATTCCAGCCCAAATCCATATAGGATCCCTTGTTGCTAGGATTCAACACATATAGGATATAGAATAAAAAATTCATTGATCATTACATACAATTCAATTAAGATATTGAATGAAAGTCTAGTTCCTTGTATTCTCATTTGAGAATGAAAGGAAGGATTTTTGATTTGGGAGAGTTCGAAGAAAAAAGGTTTGACCCACCTTTTTTTATAACTTATAATTTTTATATTTATAAAAGTGAAAAAAAAAACTCAATCAAAATCAAATTATCTAATCTACAAGAACGAAATGTTTGTTATGCTTAATATCTTTAGTTTAATGTGTATCTGTCTTAATTCTGCTCTTTATTCGAGTAGTTTTTTCTTCGCCAAATTACCCGAGGCTTATGCTCTTTTCGATCCAATCGTGGAGGTTATGCCCGTCATACCTCTATTCTTTTTTCTCTTAGCCTTTGTTTGGCAAGCTGCTGTAAGTTTTCGATGAAATCTTTAATACTCTCCTAAATTCAGGATTTATTTGATAAAAAAAGATTCTCAAAATTGCTAAGATCAGATAAGTCTTACATTATAAACCCTCAATTTCAAAAAGAAAATTAAAATTCTTGTATATTGAATTGAATAAAATTGAATAACCATAGCGGTAGCGATGAATTTGAATTATTTTATTTCCTTGTTCTCACCTTCCGAGGAGCAAGGACTTTATTAGGATTAGGACCCCACAATACCTAATTGTGGATATGACAAGAAATTTTTGGTAACGAAAAAATAAGAATCTTATTCAAAATAAATTAGTGAAAATTACTTTCTTTTCAAGAAAACACTTCGTTTTTTGGGGGGAGAATGTCATATCAAAATAGTGTATATGGTACAAAAATAGGTAATCTATTCCCTTTTTCCAAAAAAAAAGATGATCTTATCTTGGAGATTGTGTAATGCTTACTCTCAAACTCTTCGTTTACACAGTAGTGATATTCTTTGTTTCTCTCTTTATCTTCGGATTCTTATCTAATGATCCAGGACGTAATCCTGGGCGTGAAGAATAATAAAAAGATATTTTTAGTTTTTCCTTGTTTTTTTCCTATGTTTTAATAGGATAAAATCGGGGGATCCCCTTTTTTTGTAATAGAAAGTATCAAGTGATGATAAGGAGCGGAGAGAGAGGGATTCGAACCCTCGGTACGAAAAATTCGTACAACAGATTAGCAATCCGCCGCTTTAGTCCACTCAGCCATCTCTCCTAATTCCAAATTGAAAATTTTTTATGTGATGTGACACGTGAAGTAAAGATTGAGAATAACCCTAGGTTTCGTTCTTTATCTTTATTAGATTATTAGAAATATATATAAGATATACACGAATTGGATCAGCCATTCAATTTACATAAAGATTCGAAACGGGTATCCACAATAAATATAGAAAGAATACCTTAGTCTTTAATTTTATTAATTTGATTTTGTGCGAAAGGCTCTTTTATTTCCCCGGCCTGGTTAAGTACTGGCCGGGTCAGTACTTCTTTTGATCGAATGAATCATTCATGGATCAAAGGATTTCATTTATATGATTTGAGATCAAATCATAAATACTTGTTATTGAACCAGCAAGAACAAGGAAATCCCCATTTCCATTCCTAAAGTATCATTTCGTATACGTATTTATACGTATTATATATTATATTAGAAATTATTTATTAGAATATGTTAAACAATAACAATATAAACCATTAAACAAACATAGTTATAATATAACTCATTCCCTTGTTCAAGTATTCAAGAGACATGTTTATTTGAACAGCTGAGATCCAATTGAACCGAATTCATAAGATCTGTTAGTTGAAGGGTAAGTGAAAAAAAAAAGAACTGTGTATGCGGAATTCATTATTTTTATGGTTGAGTTTCAATGATTCTCTAGGGATAGGACTGTCAGTAATGACTTTATAGCAAACAAAAAATATAACTAGAACTTTTTTTTTTTCATTTAATTTCAAGTCTTCAGCAGGACGAAATATGTGTAAATACTAGAATTTTCATGATTCTAATGCTATTAGAATTGCGTCTCACTCTTTTGTTCGACAAATGGTCCATTTATATACAATAATAAAAATAAATATTGTAGCGGGCATAGTTTAGTGGTAAAAGTGTGATTCGTTCTATTAACCCTTTACATAGTTAAGGGGTCTTTCGGTTTTTTTTATTCCGATCAAAAAAACTTTTTTTTTTTCTTAAAAAGGTTTAATCCTTTACTTCTCAACGGTATATTTGAGAAAGAACATACATTCTCACGATTTGTATTCAAAGTTAAAATTGAATAAAAAAATTCGATTATGGAATCGCGAAGCATAATTTTTTTTTTTAAGTTGAATCAACTTGAATAAGTATAAATAAAGGATCCATGGATCAAGATATGAAAGTGTATTTCCAATCGTAACTAGATCTTCAATTTTTTTGTTGTAAAAAAAGGGAGATTGAGGCCAAATAGCTAGAAAACGAGGGTTTTAGTTTACTAGAACTATCGTCATATTGTTTCAGCTCGGTGGAAACGAAAGTCTTTTCCTCAGGATCGTGCGAGTGGAAATAGGGAACGAAGTAACTAGACTAGATGGGTTTGGTATATTCCCCCTCCTCTAGAAGGATCATCTAGAAAGCGAGTAACTTTAGATACATTCAGACATAAAAGCTAACATAGATGTTATGGATCTTCTTTTTTTTTCATCGAATTTATGATGACTCCCTTTTTCATACATAGTAACTTTCTTCTTTCTGTTCTTTTTTTTTATGCCATAGATTCGGGAATACATTAATCTTCCATAAAGGAGCCGAATGAAACCAAAATTTCATGTTCGGTTTTGAATTAGAGACGTTAAAAATAATAAACCAACGTCGACTATAACCCCTAGCCTTCCAAGCTAACGATGCGGGTTCGATTCCCGCTGCCCGCTCCATATTTTGTATTTTTATATACATGTATCATCAAAAAGGATATGTATCCTTATTATTTTATTCTTTAAATAATTTTAAAGAATTTTCTGTCTAATCCCATTCTTTTTTTGGAAAAAAGAAAGGGGAAAAATGCGAAAAAGAAAATAGGAATGAAAAGCGTCCATTGTCTAATGGATAGGACAGAGGTCTTCTAAACCTTTGGTATAGGTTCAAATCCTATTGGACGCAATTTTTTTTTTTTTCAGCTATTTTATAAAATGGCTATGACAAGAAACCCATTTTGAATATTTCAAATGAAAAATACTTCTCAATGATTACTCTTGTACTAAGATGTACTAAAACGAAGAATAAAAATAAGAAATTTATGTTTGTTCTTGAAGTAGAAAGAGTTTGATCTGTTCCTGAATAGTTTCCTTCAAAAGGACTTCTGCACGTTCAGTAAATGTCTTGGTAGAAGATATA